ATATTATAATTATTGGTGCTAGGCCCATGGATGTAGCACTTGATAGTAGTAAAAGTATATTTGGAGATTTAATATGTTTTGGTATATTTGTATTTATATTCTGATTAGGTGTTATTATATTAATAATAATGTTAAGGTAGAAGAACAAGTTTATTAGGGATCCCATAATTAAAATAATAATTATAGATGTTCTGTAATTGGCTAGTATTATAATAGCTAATATTTTTGGTATAAATCCAGTTAATGGTGGTAGACCGGCTAAAGAGATTAGTAGGATTGGGATAAGTAGTTGAGTGGCTGGTGAGATGGTTGTGACTTTCCTTAATTGTTTTGAGGTTGTTAGGTTTATTAGATTAAAGAGTATAAATAGTGGGATAATTAATGAGCAGTAAATAGTAAAGTAAAATATTGATATTATTGGTTTATCTAGTAATATAAATCTTATTATTCATCCCAAGTGTCCAATTGATGAGTAGGCCATAATAGATCGTAACTGTCTTTGATTTATTCCTAAGATACCCCCAATTAAGGCATTTATACCAGCTATTAATATAATTAAGGATTTAGATGTATTTCTAGAGAAGAAGATTAGGATTGTTAATGGTGCTAGTTTTTGCCATGATGATAGGATAGTACAGGAAATCCATGAAATGGAGGATATTACAGATGGATATCAGAAGTGACAGGGTGCACTTCCAAGTTTTAAAAGTACAGATACTACTAGGATTGGTGTAACTATTGTTGGGAGGATGGAGTAGGGGGATCATATTATGATAGATGAGGTAAGTAATAGGGCGGAGCCTAGAGCTTGTGCTAAAAAGTATTTAATAGATCCCTCAGTTTCTTGGTTTGATTTAGATGATATTATAATTGGGATGAATCTTAGGAGGTTTAGTTCTATTGAGGCCCATAAAAATATTCAGTTTGTTCTAGATAGGGCCATTAAAGTTCTTGTAACTATGGTTGATATGGTTAGTATCGTTGCTGGTGACCACATAAATCTCATAAAGATTATGGAGGAGTTGAACCCCCTTATAAAGGTTAGAAGCCCATATTTAGCCCGGCTAATCTACTATATAGATCAATCAAGTGAGCCTTCATTCCACTCATGAATTAATCCAATAATTAAAATAATAATAAATAATATGCAAGTTACTAGGACGTGTGTAGAGTACTGAGTTATTAACATAGTTGGGATTGGCATAAGCAGTACAATCTCAATATCAAATACGATGAAGATAATAGCTAGTAGGAAGAATCGTATTGAGAATGGAATTCGTGCAGTATTTTTCGGGTCAAACCCACACTCAAATGGTGTTGATTTTTCACGATCTTCAGTTGATCGGGCAGCCAAAATGTTGGCTGCCATTAAGACAGCTGTTGGAATTAATAAACAAATAATAAATATTGAGGTGGCTAGATTCATTAACTAGAAATATTAATATATTATCTCTTGATTAAAAGTCAAGTGCTATTACAAGCTCTCTAGTCAGGCATAGGGAGTATGGCTCCTTAATTAACGTCATCAGAGTTATCCGTTCATCCGGCGCTATGCCTATATTAGTATTATAACTGGTAGTACTAATATTAGACATGTTAGTGATAGTGGCAGAAATCTCTTTCATGTTAAATTTATTAGGTGATCATATCGTATGCGCGGGAAAGTTGCTCGCACTCAAACGAATAGTATTGCTAAAAAAATGGTCTTGATGAGAAGTATAGTGTCAGATATAAATATATGAGGTATTCTTATAAATACGATTCTAGTAAATAGTCTTATCACAAGAATATTTATATATTCGGCTATAAAGATTATTGCAAATAGTCCTCTTCTGTATTCAATGTTGAATCCAGACACTAGCTCAGATTCACCCTCTGCGAAATCGAATGGGGTTCGATTCGTTTCAGCTAGATTTGTGATAAATCAGGTTACTGTTATAGGTGTTAGTATTATTAAGATTCACGAGTATCTTGCTATTTTGGTGAAGTCTATTGTTATAATTAGTACGAGGGCCCTTAATAGGATTAGGGATATTCTCACTTCATATGAAATTGTTTGTGCAACGCCACGCAGTGCCCCCAGCAATGCATATTTTGAATTAGATCTCCATCCTGCTATAAATGTTGAGTATGCATTTATACTTGAGACACATAAAAAATATAATACACTAAATTGTAAGAAGTAAGATTGGTGAGAGTGTGGATAAATTGCTCATATTAGTAGTGCTAGAATTAGGGCTATAGTTGGGGCAATTATAAAGGGAGCTTTATTAGATGGTGTAGGTTTTGCCTGCTCTTTTACAAATAGTTTAATAGCATCAGAAAATGGTTGCGGGACCCCCATTAAACCTACTTTATTTGGTCCCTTACGTAGGTGAAAGTATCCAAGGAATTTTCGTTCTATTAGTGTGTAGAATGCCATAGCAACTAAGGCTAAAATTAGTCTTAGTAGGATAGATGTAAAGAATGGGATACTCATATAACAAGAGAGATTTACTCATAAACAGGGTTTAAACCTGTGGCACTATTCTGCCATCTTGTTAGGTTTGAGAACGAGTTGAACGTTTTTATAGATGTTCAAAATCTACTGTTTCCAAAACTTCAAACCGTCACTGAGATGCCTCTCTCACCAAGTGCAAGTTGGTAGTTCTAAATAAACTAAGTCACATTGTAGTGTGTGGCCGGTCACCATAAATTGATCCTAAATCAATTGCACTATTCTGCCAACACACTTGTATAGTTTATAGTGGGCATTAGTTTATTATTAGTTGTATGTATTCTTTTATATAAGTAATTATTCTACCCAGGTCCTTTCGTACTAGGGGTAGAGTATAGTGGTCGAGGATAGAAGCTAACCTGGCTTACGCCGGTCTGAACTCAGCTCATGTAGGGATATTACTGGTTGAACAAACCATCTTTATATAACTTTTGCGCTATATAGATACCCTAAGCCAACATCGAGGTGCCAAACCCCACTGTTGATAAGGACTCTTGAGTGGGATTAGCCTGTTATCCCTAAGGTAGCTTGTTCTTATGATCTTTAGAGGGTCAGTTATTTGATTAATATATCTTTTATAGTGTGGGTGATTATTTTACCCTGGGTCGCCCCAACCGAATATTTTATATAGTGTAGCTCTATAGGTAAAATTAAGCTCTATAGGGTCTTCTTGTCCTTCGAGACTATCTACCTTTCCTCAGATAGAGAATAATTTTTAGTTTACTAATTGAGACAGTTTTTATTTCGTTAACCCTTTCATTCTAGCCTACAATTAATAGGCAAGTGATTATGCTACCTTTGCACGGTTAGGATACCGCGGCCGTTGAACAGTTTGTCACTGGGCAGGTATTATCTCATATGTTGTTCATAAGACAATGTTTTTGTTAAACAGTCGAAATAGTAATTTGCCGAGTTCCTTAATTAGTTATTGTTATATAGTTTATTTTTAGTTTTTTCTGGTTATTTTGTACTATAATTTATTAATACTTATTTTTACATAGTAGTAATGGGTTTTGTGGGTTGCCCAGAATTTCAACTTTTTTTTACATGCTAGGTTGTGCATTATATCAATTTTTGTTACGGTAAAGTACTATGGTTGGCTGATATTAAGCCTATGGAGTAAAATAGAATTTGGCTTAGTATTGTTTAGATTATTGGGCTTATCCTCAATAATATTACACTATAATATTAATTATATGTTTTAATGTATAATGTTTGTTGAAAACCAGCTATATTCTTATGCGAATGGTATGTAGCCTCTGTTAAACTGTCTTTTAAAGCTTTTTCTACAGCTACTAATAAGTTCTTAACAGCAGTTTAACATCTCATTAAGAATTCGGGATTTAAATATTTAATTAGTTTCTTGTAAAACCATAATGCACGAGGTACAGTTATTAAAAGTTACTTTTAGTTATTATTTTTTCCATTTCTGTACTTTTTGTTTTGTTATTTTAGTTGTTTGGATTATGAATGCTTTAAAGGATTATTTTATTTTGGGCGAGGCAAGTAAATTTAACTTTATTTTTAGTGTAAGTAAAAAGCATTATATATGCTATACCCCGACAGGTGCAATTTCCATTACACCTACTTTGTTACGACTTATCTAACCTTTAGGATAGAGTGACGGGCGATGTGTGCATGTCTTAGGTATATATTCATTTTTTTAACTTGTAAATAGATTACGGCCAAGTCCACTTTCGTAAGATTTTTAATTTCTTAGTTGATAGTCTATTTTGGGGTTGTAACCCATCATCACCTTCTTATTGGCTGCACTTTGACCTGATGTATATGAGCTTATTTAGTCATAGCGGCATACTTGTTCTTTTAGAGGTATGCTTACAACGGCAGTACACATGCTGAATATCAAGAGAAGGTTGTATATACGTGGATTATCGAGTTATGAGACAGGTTCCCCTGGTTTTATAAGACACCGCCAAAATCTTTGAATTTTAAACTTACTGTTCGTAGTATTCAACTGTTATTTATGTCATGAATAGATGGGTATCTAATCCATGTTTTAGTTCATGATTTCATTTTTATTAGATAGATACGGGTCTCGGATTTTAAAAATTAGACTTTTGGTATTATTTAAGCTACCATTAATTTAGTTTATACTATATTAACTTGGGCTTATCGTCTAACCGCGGCAGCTGGCACGAATTTTGCCAGCCCTTGTACCATACTCTTTTCTTGAGTTTTCAAATTGAAAAGTGTTATCTACTGTGGCGCCCTGTTGCATTAAGGGTGTTCTTAATACAGTTATTAAGTCTTTTAGACATAAGTTAGTGCGGGTATATAATATTTTACATGTATGATGGTTGGTAAAGAGTTAATTTTTCAGTCAGAATCAAACTGTTAGTAGGAGAGATTATCTCTTTTTCGGGGTATGAACCCGCTAGCTTGAATAGCTTATCCTACTAGGCACTAGTATCTTATGTACTCCTTTAAATCTGCAATTTAATGTTGTTATTCAACTATGGTGCCAGTACCAATTAGTAATAATTTCTGGTTTAGTAATTAATATTACTACTGGGATTAGATGTATTAATATTAGGGAAAAGTCTTTAGGTTTTACATTTATTAATGAATTGGTAAAGGTTGTGGATGTTCCGTGATTTATGGATGTAAATATGTAAAGTGAGTATGCTGCAGTGAAGAATCTGACTAGTCTTAGGAGTATAATTCTTCATGCTGTTGCTGATATAATTGAGGTAATTAACATAATCTCTCTTAATAAGTTGATTGTAGGGGGAGCGGCCATGTTTCTAGCAGTAAATATAAATCATCACATTGTCAGTGTTGGTATTAGTGCTATTAATCCCTTAGTTATATAAAGTCTTCGTGTTGATGTAATCTCGTAGTTTATATTTGCTATTACAAAAAGTGCTGAGGACCTCAATCCATGAGCAATTATTATGGCTAGAGAAGCTTGTATGCCTCAAGCAGAGTTTGAGTTTATACCGGCCACTACTAGTCCTATGTGTCCCACGGAAGAATAGGCAATTAATGATTTTAAGTCTGTTTGACGTATGCAGATCAATCTTGTCACAACGGCCCCAACTAGTGCGACTCTTACTATTACAGAGGATAAATATTTTAGCATGTGGCCAAATAGGTAGGATATGCGCAGTAAGCCATAACCCCCCAGTTTAAGAAGAATTGCGGCTAAGATTATAGATCCTGCAATAGGTGCTTCTACGTGTGCCTTTGGCAGTCAAAGGTGTGTTGTAAACATTGGTAATTTAACTAGGAACCCACCAAGGGTTATTAGTCATGCAATTGTTGCAGCTGGAAAATCTATTGGAAATGTTATAGATATAAATATTGGTATATGTGTTGTTTTAGAAGTTATATAGATTTTACACATGGCTACTAATATTGGTAAGGACGCAGTGACTGTATAGATTATAAGATATATCCTGGCTTGTAATCGCTCGGGCTGATACCCCCATATTATAATTAGTGCTATGGTAGGGACTAGTGATGCCTCAAACCACACATAGAATATAAATATATTAGAAGCATTAAAGCATAATAATAAAACTATAGTTAATATTAGTGTATTTATAGTAAATAGCTTTGGATGTATATTAGTTACATAAATTTTTGTTCTAGCAAGAATTATTATAGCTGCTACTCAAATAGTTAAGATTGATAATGATGAGGTTAACATGTCTCTAGCTGAAAAGGTCGTTATCATAGTATAGGGCATTGAATTTATTACTGTAGCTGAATAGATTGTAGTTAGTATAATTAGTGTTAGGAGGGTGACTCATATGTAAGATTTGGCAGCAGATGGGAGTAGGAGCAGTGATATAAGAATTAATATAATTTTTAGCATTTGGTAGAAGTTAATGATTTTAGCATATCATTTCCACATGATCGTGATATTGATACTATTAATCCGAGGCCTAGTCTTGCCTCACACGCTCCAAATGTTAGCAGGATTACTGTTATAGCGGTATTAGCGGCTCCCGAGCTTATTAGGGTAAGGGGCACAAATAGCACTAATCTCAAGGTAATTCCTTCTAGGGATAATAATGTTATCAGGAAGTGGGTTTGGTTAAGCAATATATTTGTTATGGCTAGAATTGGAAGTAGGCATATGATTGTTAGTGCCGAATTGTTCATAGAATTGAGGGTCACCCTTTCTTCGACTTACAAGGTCGCTGCTTATTATCATTAGCTTTCAATTCTCAGATAGCGCATTTAGCGATCATTGACACCCAAGGTCAGTATTTTAATAAACTACTATCTGGTGTGTAATACATTGTATATTTTTAGCATGAAAAGCTAAGGTGTTATTTACACTATACACACTATTTAGGGAGGATTCTCATTTTACCTTCTTCAGAGATATGCTTTAAGTTAAGCTACCTAAATATAGTAGGGCCAGAACTACAATTATTAAGATTGAGGATATTATAAGATAGTTTACTGGTTTTGTATTGAATATTTTTATTATTGAGTTAGATGCTAGAAATCTAGACCTGGTAATTCCCTGCCCCCCCAAAATCTCTAGTCAGGACTGATCTAAGGATTTTAAATAGTTATGGGAAATGTATATTGGGACTTTTATGGTAAATTGTGAAGACAGGGGCACTAAAAATCATATGAGACAGGATGCGTAGTGTGTTAGTGGGATTAATATTATTATGGGGACTTGTTTTACTAGTTGGGTATTTGTGCTCCATGCAGTGAGGAGTCCCAGAATTACTATAATTGTTGGTATAATTTTTATTGTTGTAGTTATTGTTATAGGTTCTTGATTTATGGGTATAGCTCAGATTAGCGCAGCCCCAGAAATAATAGACATAGAGGATAGGACTAATATTGGGGTGGTCAGAGATCTACTTTCCTCTAATTGGATAAATGGTCTACAGTTTGAGGGTCCTCAAATTGTTGTGAGCCTGAACCGTATCGTATAAAATGATGTCAGTCTAACTGTAAATAAGATAATAATTAGCATGGTTAAGTTTTGTGCGTAAAAAATTGAGGACTCTACAATCATATCTTTTGAGTAAAATCCTGATATAAATGGTGCGCCACATAGAGCTATATTTGCTAATATAAAACATGACGTAGTTGTTGGTATTTGGGCAGTAATATTGCCCATTCATCGAAGGTCTTGGCTGTGTATGTGGCTGTGAATTAATGTTCCAGCGCAGATGAACGACAGGGCTTTAAATAGCGCATGAGTAACTATATGAAAATATGCTAAATTTACTATACCAAGCCCCATAGCAGCCATTATCATACCAAGTTGACTTAGTGTTGATAGGGCAATAATTTTTTTTATGTCACATTCAGTTATTGCTCTTAATCCTGCTATAGTGGTTGTGCATACTGCAATTAGTAGTAATAACTGATTAAATCAGGTGGTTGATCTTAGGAATGGATAGAATCGAATTAATAAGAAAACACCGGCTGTAACTAGAGTAGATGAGTGTACTAGTGCTGATACTGGTGTAGGTGCAGCCATGGCTGCAGGCAACCACCTTGAGAATGGTATTTGTGCTCTTTTTGTTATGGCCGCCAACAAGATAGCACCAGCTTGTCAAGAGAATGCCCTAGTTTCTCATATGTGAATGATATTTCACTGGCCCTGGTTTAGTGTTCAGGCGATTGATAGGAGTAGTATAACATCTCCAATTCGGTTTGTCAATGCAGTGATTATTCCAGCGGCAAGTGATTTAGGATTTTGATAGTAAATAACTAAGATAAATGACACCAGCCCAAGTCCATCTCATCCGAGCAATAGGATTATAAGGTGCGGGAAGAAGATTAATATGTTTATAGATAAAACAAATAGTAGCACCAGCACTGTAAATCGATCAATAAATTTATCATCTTTTATGTAGACGGTAGAAAATTGTAATACATTTGCGGAAATTAGTAGAACGGTGGAGGCAAATATAGTACCAACAGGGTCTATAATAATTGTTATCATAATTGGTGTAGAGGAGATATTAAACAGTGTTCATTCAATTAATGTGGTTGTGTTATTAAGTATTATATAAGTGGATAGGGGAACTACTAATATGAAGAGTATCCATATTAGCATACTAGCTTGCTTATGAATCTTAAACTGTATGGACATGAAAAAGAGTAGTAGTATACATTTCTGAATCCACAGCTCAGCGGTTTTTATAACCTATCTTTTAGATACTAAGTTTTATGGTATTTTAATGTTAATATTAATTCCGACAGACTCTTACATTAAAATTTCCCTAAAATTTTGTATCTGAAAACACTATTAAATTTTCAAGGACTAAAAGTTTTTCCGACAGAAGCTGCAATTAGCTGGTTTTTATGTGTAAAGTGCTGTTGTTTGTGTAAAATGTTCACTATACCTGAATCGGCTATGTCAGTTTTAGTAAAAAAAAAATTCTAGTTTTTCTTAAAATCTACTCATTAGATAACCCTTTGCACTTAAAATTGATGTAATTTTGATGTTTTTGTGTTACCACGTTCACTTGGTTTCAGCCTGTTTTCTATATTTAGGTGTTTGTCACTTATACCCCCCCCTCAATCGTGTCATAGTATATATATATATTATTAATAAATTTAATATTTAAAAAATAAATATTAAAAAAAAAACAATGCGTTGATCGCTCTTACCGGGCCGAAACCGGTACGCATTTTTTTAATGCTATTGTTTAGTGTGCGTGGTCGTCTGAGTAAAGTGATAGAAGGAGACAGAAAATGTAGGCTTGAATTAGGCAAATCGCAAATTCGAATGGCACATACCCTAGGGTGGTGAGGATAAGTATAGTTGTTCCAAAAATTCTTGTGAATCAGGCAGAGGCACAGTAGATTCCTACCAATCTTAATACGATGTGCCCAGCACTCATGTTGGCGGCTAGTCGGAATGATAGGGTTAGTGGACGTACTACGATTCTAGTTGTTTCAATAATTACTAGAAATGGATTTAATCAGTCTGGTGCTCCATCGGGTAAAAGATGTGCAATTGTTTTTTTTGGGCTGAAAGACCCCCTAGATAGAATAAACCTAAGTCATATTGGAAATCTAAGAGAAAGGGTAAAGATTAAGTGTCTTGATGTTCTGAAGGTGTAGGGTACTATGCCCATTAAATTAATTAGAACTAAAATAATAAATGTTGATGAGATAATTGATGAAGCTCCCTTTAATTGATATCTAAATGTCCGTCTTAACTGAGTGAAGATGGTGGATTTTAGTGGAATAATGAAGGTTGATTGCCGAGTGTTGATTATTCAGTACCCCGTTTGAATTAACAACACTAGTGTTATGTTGGTAATAAATATAGAGTTTAGTGGGAAGAAAGTGTTATATATACATGGGTCAAAGGATGAGAAGATGTCAGGTATCATAGCAAGACTTAGAATATATCTGTTGAAAACTTTGAAGGTTTTTAGTTTAATTTAACTTAAAGTCTTAGTGCTTACATAACTTATCTCACATATTCATAGATAGGGGATTTAAAATAAAGTATAGGAAGTATAGGGATGTAAATGTTTGTCCGATAGTAATGTAGGGGTCTTCTACAGGCCGTCCCCCAATTCATGTGAGAATTAGTCAAGAGGTTACTAAAACTCAAAATAGGAACTGATTTAGTGGATAAAATCTCAGTCTTCGTTTATTTCTTATAGTGGTTATAGGTATAATAAATATTACCACAATTGCAGCAAATAGGGCGAGAACTCCGCCCAACTTATTCGGAATTGATCGTAAAATTGCGTATATCCATAAAAAATATCACTCGGGTTTAATATGAATAGGAGTTACTAGTGGGTTAGATATTAAAAAGTTTTCTGGGTCTGTGAAGAGGTTTGGTTCAAATAGAACTATACATGAGAGTCCAGTAATGGCTACTATATATCCTAGGGCATCTTTAATTGAATAATATGAGTGGAACGGTACTCGTTCAGAGTCTGCATTAATTCCAATTGGGTTATTAGATCCTGTTTGATGTAGGAATATAATGTGTAGAATTGTGGCACCTATGATAATAAATGGTAGGATAAAGTGGAATGAAAAGAATCGGTTAAGAGTTGCACTGTCTACTGCGAAGCCTCCTCAAATTCACTCTACTAAGGATTTTCCAATATATGGGATGGCTGAAAATAGGTTAGTAATTACAGTGGCACCTCAAAATCTTATTTGTCCTCATGGGAGCACGTAGCCAGTAAAAGCGGTTGCTATTGTAAGGATAAATAAAAGTACCCCAATGTCTCATGTTTCGTGTAGGTTAAAGGACCCATAATAAAGTCCTCGGCCCGCATGTAAATAGATAAATAAGAAAAATATAGATGCTCCATTAGCATGGATTGATCGAAGCAATCACCCGTAGTTTACATCTCGAGAAATGTGTGCTACTGATGAGAAAGCTATTTCAATATTGGGGGAGTAGTGTATTCTTAAAAATAGACCTGTAGCAATTTGGATGACTAAACATAGGCCTAAGAGAGACCCGTAGTTTCATCAAATTGAAATATTATTTGGAGCAGGAAGATCAATTAAAGAACTATTAATGATTTTAATAGCTGGGTGGGTAGTACGTATAGGTTTAAACATAGTTAAATGGGCGTAATGGTCCTTTTGATCGACTGGTTAGTTTGACTACGATCACCATTGTAAGGAGAAGAATTAGGGCTAACACAATAATAATTGAGGAGGTATTTAAAGTGTATAAATATGCAGTATCTTGGCACATTTCCTGGGGTAGGAAGATCTTTGTTTCCGTGATCAAGGCTACTGTAGTCAATGTAGCTAAGGTCACAGATATATAGACAATATTTCTGGTGGTAGGTATTTGTTGATTTGGGGTTAATGCTAAGAAATATGCAAATATTACTAATATTCCACCAACATAGATTAGAAATACTAAAAATGCATACCACGATCTTATGGATGCAGCTAGTGTTGCCGATAGTAGTAGGGCTATGGCTAAGATATTAATACCTAGTATAATTGGCGTTGTTGATAGGTATAGTATTATTGTTGATGTAGTTATTAGAATTAAATACATTATTAATATCATTTATAATGAGAAGGGTTGAACTTAATCTTCAGGATTCAAAGACCTGCGTGCACCATACACCACATTATAAAGATCCTCATCAGTAAATGCATAGGTATAGGCAGATTCATACAACATCTACAAAGTGCCAGTATCAGGCTGCTGCTTCAAACCCGAAATGATGTCCATTTGAGAAATGGTGTAGTAGTGTACGGAGTAAACAAATTAGCAGGAATCTAGATCCAATTAATACATGTAGGCCATGAAATCCCGTAGCAACAAAAAATGTTGTCCCGTACACCCTGTCTGCAATTGTAAATGGTGCGGCAACATACTCCCCAGCCTGAAGGATAGTAAAGTAGGTACCCAGCATAACTGTTAAGGTAAGGGCTTGAATGGCATTAGTTTGTTGTCCGGCTATTAATCTGTGGTGAGCTCATGTGACTGTAACTCCAGATGCTAGTAGCACTGCAGTATTTAGTAAAGGTACACTGAATGGGTTAAGGGGCCTAATTCCTGTTGGAGGTCACGAGCAACCAATTTCTGGTGTAGGGGCTAAAGATCTATGAAAAAATGCTCAAAAGAAGGCAAAAAAGAACATTACTTCAGATGTAATGAATAGAATTATGCCTCAGCGTAGGCCAATAGAAACAGGGCCGGTGTGGTGTCCCATGTAAGTTCCTTCGCGTACTACGTCTCGTCATCATTGATATATAGATATAATAATTAAAAGGATTGCAATAATAAAACAGGTCATGCCATAGCCATGAAATCATCTTGCAAGGCCAATTGCCAGTGTAAAGGCCCCAAGAGAAGATGTTAGTGGTCAGGGTCTGTATTCTACTAAGTGGAAGGGTTGTCGAATCATTTGTGTTTTTTAAGGCTAATCTTCCTACTTGGAAGGTAGGTGTACTTTATATATACTAAAAACACACAAGAGGGTATTCCCCGTATATAAATTTACAGTTTATTGTTTAATCTCAACCATCTTGCAAAGTTCAACATCATGGGAGCTGACTAAGTTTTATTTTCCTAGAGGAATCTGTCTCGAATGTGTGTAGGTTAGTCCATCAAATATTAGAAGTAAATAGTATTAAAATAGCTCAAAAAGAAATTATTGCTGTAATTCATCTTATAGGGGATAGGTGTGGCATGGAAATACACCAGTTGGTAACTAAACCTCGACAAGGTATTATTATGATTTAACTAGCATTTCTATTAATTAAAACTTGAGATTCATTTTATGAATGATTTTCTATCTACAACTTCTATTGCAATTGGTATAAATGAGTGATTTGCACCACAAATTTCTGAACATTGTCCGTAGAATACCCCAGGGTGTCTAGTAGTAAATCCAATCTGATTTAGGCGTCCAGGTACGGCGTCTACTTTAACCCCTAAAGATGGTACTGTTCATGAATGTAATACATCTGCTGCTGTAATTAATATTCGAACTTCTAATTGTATTGGTACAACGATGCGGTTATCTACTTCTAGTAGTCGAAAGTCCCCGGGTAGTAAGTCTGTTGTTTGTACTATATATGAATCTATTTCTACATTTATAAAATCAGTGTACTCATACCTTCAATATCATTGGTGTCCAATAGTTTTTACAGTTAGTGATGGATTGCTAACTTCGTCTGTAATGTATAGAATTCGGAGTGATGGGAGTGCTAACACTAATAAGATAAGTGCTGGAAGAATTGTTCACACGGTCTCGATTGTCTGAGCTTCTAGAATATATCGATTTACATATTTGTTTAGTATTAATACAGTTAATGCATATCCAACTACTGTTAATACTAGGGTTAGGATAATTAGTGTGTGGTCATGGAAAGAAATTAGTTGTATTATTACTGAAGATGCGGCGTCTTGAAATAGGATTTGTCCTCAATGTGGCATTCTAAGTGAGCTATAAAATAGCACGGGCCTAATTAACAGATAGGTGCCTTTGGCTTTCACTTAAGGTATGTTTAATTAGGATATGTAATAATTCCGGTTTCTCTAAGATTGTGGAAATCTAGAGGGAGAGTAGTATCAATTCACTCTATTGATGTGGCTAGATGCGGTCTTGCGATAACTCTGCGTTGTGCAGAAAATGCTTCTCATAAAATAAAAATAAATAGTATTAGTGCTACAAAGGATAGAAGTGAGCCTAAAGATGAAACTACATTTCATTTTGTAAAAGCATCTGGGTAATCTGAATATCGTCGTGGCATTCCTCTTAATCCTAGAAAGTGTTGTGGGAAGAAAGTTAAATTTACCCCTAAAAATATTAGGAAGAATTGAGCATTAGCTCATCGGGTGTGTAGTGTTAGTCCTGATAGTAGCGGGAATCAATGTGTAAATGCTGCGAAGATACCAAATACGGCACCCATTCTTAGTACATAGTGAAAGTGTGCTACTACATAGTAAGTATCATGTAGAATAATATCTAGAGAAGAGTTTGATAAAATAATTCCAGTAATCCCTCCAGTAGTAAATAAGAAAATAAATCCTAAGGCCCATAGTATTGGGGTTTCATATTTAAATTTAGATCCGTGTAGTGTGGCTAACCATCTAAATACTTTAATTCCTGTGGGAACTGCAATAATTATTGTTGCTGCTGTAAAGTATGCTCGAGTATCAACATCTAGTCCTACAGTGAATATATGGTGAGCTCATACAATAAATCCTAAGATTGCAATCCCTAGTATAGCATAAATTATACCTAGTGCTCCAAATGGTTCAAGTTTTGCTGTATAGTGGGTTACGATATGTGAAATTGCTCCAAATCCCGGTAGAATTAAAATGTATACTTCTGGGTGACCAAAGAATCAAAATAGGTGTTGGTATAGGATTGGATCTCCCCCTCCTGCTGGATCAAAGAATGATGTATTGAGGTTTCGATCTGTTAGTAATATGGTAATTGCCCCTGCCAGTACAGGTAGGGACAATAGTAATAGTACTACAGTGATTACTACTGCTCACACAAATAGTGGGATTCGTTCTAGACGTAACCCAGATCATCGTATGTTAATTACTGTTGTGATAAAGTTAATAGCTCCAAGAATTGACGAGGCACCTGCAAGATGAAGTGAGAAAATTGCAAGGTCTACTGAAGGACCGGCATGTGCTATATTTCTTGCTAAGGGTGGGTAAACTGTTCAACCTGTGCCAGCCCCCTTTTCTACCGCGGCAGATCTTACTAATAAAATTAATGATGGTGGGAGTAGTCAAAATCTTATGTTATTTAATCGAGGGAACGCCATATCTGGGGTTCCAAGTATTAGGGGTAGTAACCAGTTTCCGAATCCACCAATAAATACTGGCATTACTAGAAAGAAGATTATTAAAAATGCATGTGCTGTTACAATTGTATTATATAGCTGGTCCCTACCAAGGAAGGATCCAGGTTGTCTTAACTCAATACGAATAAGTAGTCTTATTCCTGCACCAATTATTCCTGCTCAAATTCCTAGAATAAAGTATAGGGTTCCAATGTCTTTGTGGTTTGTAGAATATAATCATCGCAT